CCCTCTTCCCTTCAATTTCGGAATAAGTTATTCTATATTTTAATATTAATTAAAATTAATATATATTAATTTTAAGTGAATAGCCCATTTAGAATGATTTGATTGACTGGGTGAGGGGATAGTGTATCAAAAATATCAATGCAATTTGTACTAAACCTAATTTTTGGAAGACAAACTCGTTACCGAAAGGGGTCTCTGTATTCTTATTTTTCTTTTTTGTTTACTAAACTAAATATAGAAAATGCCATTTAAATGATTTGTGAATGACGAATAAAACAATTCTATGGAATCAGCAAAGATACGTTAGATTAGATACCATTTCTCATTATCAATACGTTGACAATTTCACAAAACTGTTCATACTATGGTTCGTAGTATGATGTAGGTCGCGTAGGTATGCCCCCATCGTCTAGTGGTTCAGGACATCTCTCTTTCAAGGAGGCAGCGGGGATTCGACTTCCCCTGGGGGTAGGGTACTAATATGATTATAAATAAGCCTAAGGGTTTTTTCTGGGTCGATGCCCGAGTGGTTAATGGGGGCGGACTGTAAATTCGTTGGCAATTTGTCTACGCTGGTTCAAATCCGGCTCGACCCAACAATTCGTTGATCCATCATGATATAATAGAATCAGTTTGTCTTTTAGAAATGTACCTGATCCAGATTCGATATTTTATTTTTATTTGTTTACACAAATTCGAAAATTTTGGTCTTGGTACTAAATTAATATCTCGATTTTTAAGTATAAGGATTACCAATAAATTAATCTCTTCCACTCTCATTAACTTAAAAGTGCATTTACGTGGATATGTATACATATTCGTGTTTATTTTTTTTTTGACAACACAGTGATTCTAATGAAATAGTTAAAGTGAAATCATAAGAATATGTAATTTATGTTGTATTTATTGGGATTGTAGTTCAACTGGTTAGAGCACCGCCCTGTCAAGGCGGAAGCTGCGGGTTCGAGCCCCGTCAGTCCCGACGAAGCCAATAAATCATTTCCAGTTTCTGTGGGCGGAAGGGACGAACTCGTTTCCAACGGGAAATATTGATTTGATAAGAAAAACAAATCAATATGGAAAATGATTTCAACTAATACCGATTGATGGTAGGGAGTCGTATGTGGATTAGGAATAGTAAAGGAGTTTTACTTTTTCGATTGGGTCGCCCGACCCTTTAATTATAAATAAATTTCATTATGTGTTCGCATGAAACATATGAAATTTATTTTATTATCCGATTCATGATGAAAAATCGATTTGAGAGTCAGATATTGTTATTCATGATATTGATCCGATTCAATATCATAGAGATGTAATTTGTATTTTCATTCCATTGAATTTATTATGACCGAAAGGTTTCTCATCTCTATGGGATTCAATCCCGAGTTATTTATTGAAAAGTAAAAAAAAATACTATGAAATTATGGAAGTAAACATTTTTGCATTTATTGCTACTATACTGTTCATTTTAGTTCCTACTGCTTTTTTACTTATCCTTTATGTAAAAACGGCTAGTCAAAATGATTTTTCAAAATGATGAATTTGAAGAAAACTTGACTTCTTAGTTCTTAACTGATGAATTTGAAGAAAACTTGACTTCTTAGTTCTTAACTAAGGTGAACTCGAATCCGTGATATTTTATGATACTCGACAGCTCGACAGTATGATAGAAAGAAATATATGAATTCTTCTTTCTACCATACTATAATTTACTTGTAGTGTAATTATAATGTATAAAGTTTGTAGTATATAGTATATTATATGTATAAAGAAAGATACAAGTTGAAATAATTGAAAGCAAATTATGACTCACATGACTCTAAAATAGAATGATATCAAATTATTCAGAAGGACTTGATTGGGCGGCTGTTGACAAACGATTCAAGGAGTTGCTTTTTAAAATTTATTTAGAGAGAGGGGGCAGGGGGCCACTGTTAACTCTCGAATCATGTAATATGAAATGGATCGATATAAAACATAATATTTCGTTGTCCACCCACCATATTTGAATACCAATACCAAAACAGATCTTTGAAACAAAAAAAAGTAAAAAAATCAAAAGAAAGAGGGCTAGAATCAGAATCGAATGGAATTTTTAAATAACGATAGTTTTCTTTAATATTTAACATAGTAAATAATGTTTTGAAGAACAATCTATCAAAAAATTGATACAGTTTGATTCCCCAACTCAATTACGAGTACCTTTATCCCTTTAGAGTCCATTTCTTCCCCATACTACAAGTGAAAGGGAAAATGTAAAGACTACCATTAAAGCAGCCCAAGCGATACTTACTATATCCATGTGAATTATGTCTCCTATTTTATTTTGAGTTTATTTTCAGTATTGTTTACTCAGTATTGTTTACTAATATTAATGAATATAAAATATAATATATATATATAATTAATTATCTATAATATACTAGTGTAATCAATAGAACAGAGTCAAAGGAGGGTACTGACTCAACATTTATATTAAATTGAATAATTCGTCAAATAAATTTATAAAAAGTTACTAGACAATATTGTTATCTGTTTCTGCTGATGAACAATTTGACGAATTATATCATCAGAACAGAATTGGGGGATTTCGGGTCTTTTGTTGATCAGGCGACACCCGGATTTGAACTGGGGAAAGGGGATTTGCAGTCCCGCGCCTTACCACTCGGCCATGCCGCCGCCAAAATGATACAATACAAATTTGTATTGTATCTTGAATCCCCCTTTCTCTATGACACAAAATGACCCAATAAAATTTTACTTGATATATTCCTAAATTAGGAATATATGTAAACCTAAAAATTATTCTATGGTAATCGGAATGGTAATCGGATATCTTATCTAAATATAAAAATGAATATAATATCGATATTCTAAAAACATTATTGTGCTTTCATTTTTCATTGACGTTGAATAGAGAATCAAAATTTTGATAGAACGTTACTGGGGCTGAAAAAACTGTCCATAAAAATAAACACGGAGAGAGATGTATAGATATTATCGACACCTATATCTATATATATTTAGAATTAACAAAAATGCCTAGAAACGTAATTCTGTGCCACGTAGACTTAATGATAAGTATATTATTGGTAAAACAGGATTTGATCTGTTTTAAAGATAATCAGAAACAATATAGACTTAGTTTTTTAGCTTAGGCATTTTTTTTTTAAATTTTATTTGTTGCAGGTTCCAATTTAATTGGAGTCCAAAATTCTCTTTATTTGATTCTTATGTTCATACGTATTTCATACATGCCCATTTCATGGGGTTGGTTGAGTAAAATTTCATGTGATTTTGTAAACAGAATCAAAATTCCACCTATGACTCGATCTAGCAATGAGCTATAATGGAATGGGATTTTGTCAATAAAATAAATGGTAAATTAAAAATGCTCTGGGATGGAAATGAGGGAATGTCTACAATACCGGGGTTGAATCAGATACAATTTGAAGGATTTTGTAGGTTCATTGATCAGGGCTTGATGGAAACACTTTATAAGTTTCCCAAAATTGAATATGCGGATCAAGAAATTGAATTTCAATTATTTGTGGAAACATATCAATTAGTAGAACCGTTGATAAAAGAGAGGGATGCTGTGTATGAATCACTCACATATTCTTCTGAATTATATGTATATTCAGGATTAATTTGGAAAACCAGTAGGGATATAAAAGAACAAACCATTTTTATTGGAAACATTCCTCTAATGAATTCTCTGGGAAATTCTATAGTAAATGGAATATACAGAATTGTGATTAATCAAATATTGCAAAGCCCAGGTATTTATTACCGGTCAGAGTTAGACCATAACGGGATTTCGGCCTATACCGCTACTATAATATCAGATTGGGGAGGAAGATCAGAATTAGAGATTGATAAAAAGGAAAGGATATGGGCTCGTGTGAGTAGGAAACAAAAAATCTCTATTCTAGTTCTATCATCAGCTATGGGTTCGCATCTAAGACAAATTCTAGAAAATGTTTGCTACCCCGAAATTTTATTGTCTTTTTTAAATTTAAATGAAAAGGAGAAAAGAAGAATTGGGTCAAAAGAAAGTGCCATTTTGGAGTTTTATCAACAATTTTTTTGTATAAGTGGGGATCCAGTATTTTCTGAATCCTTATGTAAAGAATTACAACAGAAATTCTTTCAACAAAAGTGTGAATTAGGAAGTATTGGTCGACGAAATATGAATCAGAGACTGAAACTTGATATACCTCAAAACAATTTCTTTTTATTACCACGAGATATATTGGCAGCTGCGGATCATTTGATTGGGATGAAACTTGGAATGAGTACACTTGACAATATGAATCATCTGAAAAATAAACGTATTCGTTCTGTAGCGGATCTCTTACAAGATCAATTAGGATTGGCGCTGGTTCGTTTAGAAAATTTTGTTCAAGGGACTATATGTAGATCAATTAGGTATAAATGGACACCGACCCCTCAGAATTTGGTAACCTCAACTCCATTAACAATTACTTATGAATCTTTTTTCGGTTTACACCCATTATCTCAAGTTTTGGATCGAACTAATCCATTGACACAAATAGTTCATGGGAGAAAATCAAGCCATTTGGGCCCTGGGGGGTTGACAGAACGAACTGCTAGTTTTCCAATACGAGATATTCATCCTAGTCACTATGGACGTATTTGCCCAATTGACACTTCTGAAGGAATAAATGTTGGTCTTATTGGATCGTTAGCAATTTATTCGAGGATTGGTCGTTGGGGATCTCTAGAAAGCCTATTTTATGTTTCTGAAATTTCTGAAAAAAAAATACGGATGATTTATTTATCATCAAGTATGGATGAATACTATATGGTAACGGCGGTAAATTCTTTGGTATTGAATCGAAGTATTCAGGAAGAACAGGTTGTTCCGGCTCGATACCGTCAAGAATTCCTAACTATTGCATGGGAACAGGTTCATCTTCGAAGTATTTTTCCTTTCCAATATTTTTCTATTGGAGCTTCTCTTATTCCCTTTCTCGAGCATAATGATGCAAATCGGACTTTAATGAGTTCTAATATGCAACGACAGGCGGTTCCGCTTTCGAGGTCCGAGAGGTGCATTGTTGGAACTGGGTTGGAACGGCAAGCGGCTCTAGATTCGGGTGTTACCGTTATAGCAGAACGGGGGGGGAAGATCATTTATACCGATACTGAGAAGATCCTTTTATCAGACAGTGTAGATACTTTCAGCATTTCATTAGTTATGTATCAACGTTCCAACAAAAATACTTGTATGTTTCAAAAACCAAAAGTTTGGAAGGATAAATGCATTAAAAGAGGACATATTTTGGCTGACAGCACTGCAACGGTTGGTGGTGAACTTGCTTTGGGTAAAAACGTATTAGTAGCTTATATGTCATGGGATGGTTATAATTTTGAAGATGCAGTACTCATTAGCGAGCGTTTAGTATATGAAGATATTTATACGTCTTTTCACATACAGAAATATGAAATTCAAACTCATGTGACAAGACAAGGTCCCGAAAAGATCACTACTAAAATACCGCATTTAGAATCTCATTTACTTCGAAATTTAGACAAAAAAGGAATTGTGATGCTGGGATCTTGGGTAGAGGCGGGTGATATTTTAGTAGGTAAATTAACGCCTCAGGTGGCGAAAGAATTGTTGTATGCCCCAGAAGATAAATTATTACGCACTATACTTGGAATTCCAGTTTCCACTTCAAAAGAAACTTGTCTAAAACTACCTACAGGTGGTAGAGGTCGAGTTATTGATGTGAGATGGGGCTGGAGAAAGAGAGGTTCTAATTATAATCCAGAAACAATTTGTGTATATATTTTACAGAAACGCGAAATAAAAGTCGGCGATAAAGTGGCCGGAAGGCATGGAAATAAAGGTATCATTTCAAAAATTTTACCGAGACAAGATATGCCTTATTTGCAAGATGGAAGACCTGTTGATATGGTCTTCAACCCGTTAGGGGTACCTTCACGAATGAATGTAGGACAGATATTTGAATGCTCACTCGGGTTAGCAGGAAGTCTGCTAGACAGACATTATCGCATAGGAGCTTTTGATGAGAGATATGAACAAGATGCTTCGAGAAAACTTGTGTTTTCTGAATTATATGAAGCCAGTAGGCAAAGGGTAAATCCATGGGTATTTGAACCCGAGTATCCGGGAAAAAGTATAATATTTGATGGAAGAACAGGGGATTCTTTTGAACAACCTGTTCTCATAGGAAATCCTTATATTTTAAAATTAATTCATCAAGTTGATGATAAAATACATGTACGTTCCAGCGGACATTACGCACTTGTTACACAACAACCCCTTAGAGGAAGGGCTAAGCGGGGGGGACAACGGGTAGGAGAAATGGAGGTTTGGGCTCTAGAAGGATTGGGGGTTGCTCATATTTTACAAGAGATGCTTACTTATAAATCGGATCATATTAGAGCTCGGCAGGAGGCACTTGGTACTACCATCGTTGGAAGAACAATATCGAATCCTGAGGATGCTCCAGAATCTTTTCGATTACTCGTTCGAGAACTACGATCCTTAGCTCTGGAACTGAATCATTTCCTTGTATCTGAAAAGAACTTCCGGATTACTAGGAAGGAAGTTTAATCGAATCGGAATGCATTTTTATTTTTCTTCTATGATCGATCGTTATAAACATCAACAACTCCGAGTTGGCTCGGTTTCTCCTCAACAAATAAGCGCTTGGGCTAATAAAATATTATCGAACGGAGAGAGAGTTGGAGAGGTGACAAAACCCCATACTTTTCATTATAAAACTAATAAACCGGAAAAAGATGGATTATTTTGTGAAAGAATCTTTGGGCCTATAAAAAGCGGAATTTGTGCTTGTGGAAATTGTCGAATAATCGAAAAAGAAAACCAAAAATTTTGTCAAAAATGTGGAGTCGAATTTTTGGATTCTAGAACACGACGATATCAAATGGGCTACATCAAACTGGCTTGCCCAGTCACTCATGTGTGGTATTTGAAACGTCTTCCTAGTTATATTGCGAATCTTTTAGATAAACCTATTAAAGAATTAGAAGGTTTAGTATACTGCGATGTGTGATTTGATCGAAATCTAGATTTTACAGATTCGAAATGATAAACTGTCATCCCACGCAATCCACTTGGGATGCCCCAATTCTGACATGCTTTTGGGGGGGAAATAATATAAAGCTCAAAATTTTGGAGTATTCAATACTCCAAAAAAGGGGATTGATCTATGGTTGATTCCGTAACAAATCCAAATAAATAGGAATCTCCAGTTGTACTTCGTTAAAACAAAACTTCTTTTTTTAATATTAAATTAAAGTAAAATTCCAAAATCAAAATTTTGTTTATTTTTTGAGTAAGCAAATTTTGCATGATTATAAGAGCCTATCTATCGCGTAGAGGCTTGAAGGACATCGTAGCATAATCGTCGAAGTAAAATTAAAATATTGGGACCTAAAAGATCGAATAGAACGATATATAAACAAGTAAATCCGTTTTGAATTCGAAGAAACTCCTTTAATTAAAGCGGATTCATGATTCGAAGGGAAGTAGAATACTCAAGAATTTCAAACTTTATTTTATTTATGTCGTACTTTTGAATAAAGAATTAAGAAAATATAAGTTCGAAACTCTAAACTAAGTCAAAAAAAAGTCAATGAAAAATTAATTAACGAAATGGTTTTAAACTTGAGTAAGAAGTATATTTTTAAGGTTTTTTTTTGAAGCGAGAATCACTTTCTATATTTGGTATAACTACTTGAGCCGGATGAGAGGAAACTTTCACGTCCGGTTTTGAGAGGGGGGGGAGATCTTATAGTATCCTATCCCAATTTTTCTTTTGCTAGGTCTATAATGAAAAAACCGACTTTCTTACGATTACGAGGTTCATTCGAATATGAAATTCAATCTTGGAAATATAGCATCCCCTTTTTTTTTACTACCCAAGGCTTCGATACATTTCGAAATCGCGAAATCTCTACTGGAGCAAGGGCCATCCGAGAACAATTAGCCGATCTGGATTTGCGAATTATTATAGATTATTCATTTTGTGAATGGAAAGAATTAGGGAAAGAGGGGTCCACAGGTAATGAATGGGAAGATCGAAAGGTTGGAAGAAGAAAGGATTTTTTGGTTAGACGCATGGAATTAGCTAAATATTTTATTCGAACGAATATCGAACCAGAATGGATGATTTTGTGTCTATTACCAGTTCTTCCCCCCGAACTAAGACCGATCATTCAAATAGATGGAGGTAAACTAATGAGTTCGGATATTAATGAATTATATAGAAGAGTGATCTATCGGAACAATACTCTTAATGACCTATTAATAGCAAGTAGGTCTACTCCGGGGGAATTAGTAATGTGTCAGGAGAAGTTAATACAAGAAGCCGTGGATACACTTCTTGATAATGGAATTCGTGGACAACCAATGAGGGATGGTCATAATAAAATTTATAAGTCGTTTTCTGGTGTAATTGAAGGAAAAGAGGGAAGATTTCGTGAAACTTTACTTGGCAAACGAGTCGATTATTCAGGACGTTCCGTTATTATCGTAGGTCCATCACTTTCATTACATCAATGTGGATTACCTCGAGAAATAGCAATCGAGCTTTTCCAGATATTTGTAATTCGCGGTCTAATTAAACAACATCTTGCTTCGAACATAGGAGTTGCGAAGAGTAAAATTCGGGACAAAGAACCCATTGTATGGGAAATACTTCAGGAAGTTATGCAAGGGCATCCTGTATTGCTGAATAGAGCACCTACTCTGCATAGATTAGGCATACAGGCATTCCAACCAATTTTAGTGGAAGGACGCGCTATTTGTTTACACCCATTAGTTTGTAAGGGATTCAATGCAGATTTTGATGGAGATCAAATGGCTGTTCATGCGCCTTTATCTTTGGAGTCTCAAGCGGAGGCTCGTTTCCTTATGTTTTCTCATATGAATCTCTTGTCTCCAGCTATTGGTGATCCCATTTCTGTGCCAACTCAAGATATGCTTATTGGACTCTATTTATTAACGATCAGAAATAACCGAACTATTTGTTCAAATCGGTATAACCCGTGGAATTTCAAAAATTATCAATCTCAAAATGAAAATGAAAGAGTTGATAATAAAAATCATGATACTAAATATATTAAAAAATACTCCTTTTCTAATTCTTATGATGTAATTGGAACTTCTCGGCATAAAATAAGCAATTTAGATTTAGATATAGATAGTCTTTTGTGGCTTCGGTGGCGACTAGATCAACACTTTATTGCTTCAAGAGAAGCTCCTATCGAAGTTCATTATGAATCCTTGGGTACTTATCATGAAATTTACCAATACTATCTAAAAGTAAGAAGTGTAAAAAAAGAAATTCGTTGTATATACATTCGAACTACTATTGGTCATATTTCCCTTTATAGAGAAATCGAAGAGGCCATACAAGGATTTTCTCGGGCCTGCTCATAGGGTACCTAATCAATATCAATAGATACCGATGAAAGTTCATGTCTCAATGGTTCAACTAGTATCATAGTTCCTCCCCTTCCACGTGAATCACAATCGATAAAAGGAAGTTTTTGAATCACCGACTTAAACCCATTGTTGAATCCTACTAAGCAGAATATAGAGGTACTTATGGCAGAAGGGGTCAATTTGGTCTTTCACAATAAAATAATAGATGGAACTGCCATGAAACGACTTATTAACGGATTACTGGATCACTTCGGAATGGCATATACATCACACATCTTGGATCAAGTAAAAACTATGGGTTTTCAGCAAGCCACTGCTACATCTATTTCATTAGGAATTGATGATCTTTTAACAGTTCCCACAAAAGGATGGCTAATCCAAGATGCTGAAAAACAAAGTTTCATTTTGGAAAAAAACTATCATGTTGGGAGTATACACGCGGTAGAAAAATTACGTCAATCTATTGAGATATGGTCTATTACAAGTGAATATTTGCGACAAGAAATGAATCCCAATTTTAGGATGACTGATCCCCTTAATCCCGTCCATTTAATGTCTTTTTCGGGAGCTAGAGGAAATGCATCTCAGGTACATCAATTAGTGGGTATGAGAGGATTAATGTCGGATCCCCAAGGACAAATGATTGATTTACCCATTCAAAGCAATTTATGCGAAGGCCTTTCGTTAACAGAATATATTATTTCTTGCTACGGAGCTCGCAAAGGAGTTGTCGATACTGCTGTACGAACATCAGATGCTGGATATCTCACACGCAGACTTGTTGAAGTAGTTCAACACATTGTTGTACGTAGAACGGATTGCGGAACTATAAAAAGTATTTCTGTGAGTCCTCGAAAAGGGATGCTGCTGGAAATAATTTTTAGCCAAACAGTAATTGGTCGTGTATTAGCAGATGATATATATACGGGTTCTCGATGTATTGCCGCCCGTAATCACGATATTGGAATTGGGCTTGCCAATCGATTAAGAACCTTTCGAGGACAACCAATATTTATTCGAACCCCCTTTACGTGTAGAGGTACATCTTGGATCTGTCGATTATGTTATGGTCGGAGTCCTACTCATGGTGACCTCGTCGAATTAGGAGAAGCTGTAGGTATTATTGCGGGTCAATCTATTGGAGAGCCGGGTACTCAACTGACATTAAGAACTTTTCATACCGGTGGAGTATTCACAGGGGGGACTGCAGGACATGTACGGGCCCCCTCTAATGGAAAAATAAAATTCAATGAGTATTTGGTTCATCCCACACGTACACGTCACGGACACCCTGCTTTTCTATGTTATATCGATTTGTATGTAATTATTGAGAGTGCCGATTTTATACATAACGTTAAGGTTCCACCAAAAAGTTTTCTTTTAGTTCAAAATGATCAATATGTAAAATCGGAACAGGCGATTGCTGAGATTCATTCGGGAATATCCACTTTGAATTTAAAAGAAAGGGTTCGAAAACATATTTCTTCTGACTTAGAGGGAGAAATGCATTGGAGTACCGATGTGTACCATGCACCTGAATTTACATATAGTAATGTTCATCTCTTACCAAAAACAAGTCATTTATGGATATTATCGGGAGGTCCGTGCCGATCCACCGTAGCCCCCCTTTTGCTCCATAAGGATCAAGATCAAATGAAGGTTTTTTCTCGTTCTGTCGAACGAAAGTTTTTTTCTAACCTATCAGTGACTAATGATCACGTGAGACACAAATTCTTTAGTTTTAATTTTTCTGGTAAAAAAGAAGAGAGCATTCCTGATTATTCAGAACTTAATCGAATCATATACACGGATCGTTATAATCTCCTATATACATTCATTCTCGCCAAAAATTCTGATCTATTGGCAAAGAGGCGTAAAAACAGATTTTGCATCCCATTTCAATCAATTCCAGAACGAGAAAAAGAACAAATATCCCATTCGGGTATAGTGATTGAACTATCCATAAATGTTATTTTCCGTAGAAAACAAATGATTGCATATTTCGACGATCCTAGATACAAAAGAAAGAATTCGGGAATTAATAAATATGAGACTATTATAAAGTCTCACGTTAAAAAAAAGGATTTGGTTGAGTATCGAGGAGTTAAAAAAATTAGTATTAGTAAAGGAAAAAACAAAAAAGAGAAACTATTTCTCATTCCAGAGGAAGTGCATATCTTACCTCGATCTTCTTCCATAATGGTACGAAACAGTAGTATCATTGGAATAGGTACACGAATTACTTTAAATAGAAGAAGCAGTGCATGTGGATTGGTACGAGTGGAGATAAAAAAAAAAATTTTTGAATTAACAATTTTTTCTGGCGATATATATTTTACTGGAAAAACCAATACTGTAAAAATCGATAAGATATTTCGCCACAGTGACATCTTGATATCACCAAGATCTGGAAAAACAAATTCCAAGGAATTCAAAAAAAAACGTAAAAATTTGGTTTATGCCCAACGGATTACATTTACCAAGAAAAAGTTTTTTGTTTTGGTTCGACCTGTAGTCATATCTAAAACAGCGGGGGATATAAGTTTAACAACACTCTTCCCGCAAGATGGGTTACAGGAAGCGGATAATGTTCAACTTCAAGTTGTTAATTCTATCGTGGGTAAACCCATCATTTTGGGAGGATTTTCTGGCATAAGTATTCAATTCTTTCGGACGTGTTTAGTATTGAATTGGAACCAAGACAAAAAAGAATTTTCGATAGAACAGGCCTATACTTCCCTTGTTGAAGTAAGAGCAAAGGGTTTAATGCGCAATTTTCTAAGAATTGACTTAGTGAAATCTCCTATTTCGTATACCGGAAAAAGAAATGATCCGTCAGGTTCAAGATTTATTTCTGAGAATAGATCAGATCGCATCAATATCAATCCCTTTTATTACAAGACAAGAAAGATTCAAGAATCGCTTAGCCAAAATCAAGGAACTATTCGTACGTTTTCATTATTGAATAGAAATAATGAATATAAACCTTTGATAATTTTGTCATCATCGGATTGTTCTCGAACAGGTTTCTTCAACGGTGTAAAATATCACAATAAAAAAAAATCCATTAAAAGGAATTCCAGAATTGATTCGTTGGGACCTGTAGGAATAGCCCTTCCAATTGTGAATTTGGATTTTTTTTACTATTTCATAACTCATAATCAGATCTTGGTAACTAATTATTTGCAACTTGACAATTTAAAAAATTTTTTTGAAGTGCTTAAATTTTATTTCATAGGTGAAAATGGAATAATTTATAATAATATCGGTATATGCAGTAACAGAATTTGGAATCTATTCCATTTGAATTGGTATTTTCTCCACTATAATTATTATTGTGAGGAGACATCCACAATAATGAATCTTGGGCAGTTTATTTGTGACAATGTATGTATAACAAAAAATGTATGTATAACAAAAAATGTACCACACAAAAAATCCGGCCAAGTCTTAATTGTTCAAATTAGTTCTGTAGTAATAAGAGCAGCTCAGCCTTATTTAGCCACTCCCGGCGCAACTGTTCATGGCCATTATGGGGAAATATTTTACGAAGGAGATACATTAGTTACATTTATATATGAAAAATCAAAATCTGGTGATATAACACAGGGTCTTCAAAAGGTGGAACAGGTCTTAGAAGTGCGTTCGGTTGATTCAATATCAATGAATCTGGAAAGGCGGGTTAGGGGTTGGAACGAACGTATAACAAGAATTCTTGGCATTCCTTGGGGTTTCTTGATTGGTGCTGAGCTAACTAGAGTACAAAGTCGTATTTCTTTGGTTCATAAGATCCAAGAAATTTATCGATCTCAGGGGGTTCAAATTCATAATAAACATATAGAGATGATTGTCCATCAAATAACATCAAAAGTGGTGGTATCCGAAGATGGAATGTCTAATGTTTTTTTACCTGGAGAGTTGATTGGATTGTTACGAGCGAAGCGAACGGGGCGTGCTTTTGAAGAAGCCATTTGTTATCAAGTTATATTATTGGGAATAACGAGAACAGCTTTGAACACTCAAAGTTTTATATCCGAAGCGAGTTTTCAAGAAACCGCTCGAGTTTTAGCAAAAGCCTCTCTCCGGGGTCGTATCGATTGGTTGAAAGGGTTGAAAGAAAATGTTGTTCTGGGGAGTATGATACCCGCTGGAACTGGATTCATAGGATTTGCGCACCGTTCAAGGCAAGATAACAACATTCCTTTAGAACCCTCAAAAACAAAAAAAACAAATCTCTTCGGGGGGGAAATAGGAGATCTTTTGTTCTACCACAGAATATTTTTGGATTCTTCCATTTTAAACGATTCTCAGAAGATATAGCAGAACAAATTTTTTATAGGATTTAAGGATTCTTAAAATAAGAACGGATTTTTCCTTCTAATTCCGCGAATTGTGCCAGTTCAAAATAGAAACGAATTAACCAACAGTTCATTTTTGGTAGAAGATAAGGTTCCGTAGGAACAATTTTTTTCCAGTCCTTCCTCTTTTTTTTTGTTTTTTTTTTGAAAAACAAAAAAAAAGACGAAGTGTGAGGAGAAATGACAAAAAGGTATTGGAACATCAATTTGGAAGAGATGATGGAGTCAGGAGTTCATTTTGGTCATGGTACAAGAAAATGGAATCCTAGAATGGCACCTTATATCTCTGGAAAGCGCAACGGTATTCATATCTCAAATCTTACTATAACTGCTCGGTTTTTATCAAAAGCTTGTGATTTGGTTTTTGATGCAGCAAGTAGAGAAAAACAATTTTTAATTGTTGGTACAAAGAATAAAGTAGCTAATTCAGTAGCATGGGCTGCAATACGAGCTCAGTGTCATTATGTTAATAAAAAATGGCTCGGTGGGATGTTAACGAATTGGTACACTACAGAAATGAGACTTCATAGGTTCAGGAATTTGAGAGCGGAACAACAGATGGGGAAACTCGAACACCTTCCAAAAAGGGATGCGGCTGTGTTGAAGAGACAATTATTTCATTTACAAACATATATGGGTGGAATTAAATATATGGAGGGGTTGCCTGATATTGTAATCATCGTTGATCAGCAAGAAGAATATACGGCTCTTCGCGAATGTATTGCTTTGGGAATTCCAACGATTTGTTTTATCGATACAAATTGTGACCCCGATCTCGCGGATATTTCGATTCCGTCAAATGATGATACTACAGCTTCAATCCGATTAGTTCTTAACAAATTAGTATTCGCAATTTGTGAAGGTCGTTTTCGCTTTATACGAAATCCTTGAGTATACTAAACGAATAGATAATAGATATATATAATAAATATATAAATGTAAAGAAAAAAAAAAGATCGAATTACTATATCTTGAATCGAAAAAATAATATGATTCACATAGTCAAGTTAAGAAAGAGGCAGTTGAATCAAAATAATTCTTTTTAAAGTGTGATTTTTGTTCAATATGGATGTTCTATTATGTTCCACCAATACCCTAAAGGAGGGGTTATACAATATATCCGATGTGGAAGTAGGCCAACATTTCTATTGGCAAATAGTAGGTTTTCAAGTCCATGCTCAAGTACTTATTACTTCTTGGGTTGTCATTGCTATCTTATTAGTTTCAGCCACTTTAGCTGTTCGAAATCCACAAACCATTCCCACTGCCGATCAGAATTTTTTCGAATATATCCTTGAATTCATTCGAGACGTGAGTAAAACTCAAATTGGAGAAGGATATGGCCCTTGGGTTCCCTTTATTGGAACTATGTTTCTATTTATTTTTGTTTCGAATTGGTCGGGGGCTCTTTTACCTTGGAAAATAATACAGTTACCTCATGGAGAGTTAGCTGCGCCCACGAATGATATAAATACTACTGTTGCTTTAGCTTTACTCACCTCATTGGTATATTTCTATGCGGGTATTACAAAAAAAGGATTGGGTTATTTCAGTAAATATATTCAGCCAACTCTAATCCTTTTACCTATTAATATTTTAGAAGATTTCACAAAACCCCTATCACTTAGTTTTAGACTTTTTGGCAATATATTAGCTGATGAATTAGTAGTTGTTGTTCTTGTTTCTTTAGTACCTTCAGTGATTCCTATACCTGTTATGTTCCTTGGATTATTTACAAGTGGTATTCAAGCTCTTATTTTTGCAACTTTAGCTGCGGCTTATATAGGCGAATCACTAGAGGGCCATCATTAGAGATTTAGAAAAGAAAGAGATTGAAAAAAAAAAATTTTCCACTTAAGCCAATCAACTCTTGTGAATGTATGTAATGTATATGTGATAGTAGGTCTTGACTATATATTATAAATTTACTGAATACTTGAGTCATATGAATTCACAAAAAAAGAACCGTGGATAGAAACGAAAAAGGAAATATCTAAGTAGTTCTTATTTCTTCAATTCGGAAATTCTTAGTTACTTCAACTGGCTAGATAAATCTTCTTAGCGATGGAATAATTGGTTGATTGTATGTATCATTAACTATTTTTTGTGCGAGGAATTTTTCATGAATCCACTGATTTCTGCTGCTTCCGTTATTGCTGCCGGATTGGCTGTAGGGCTTTCTTCTATTGGACCCGGAGTGGGTCAAGGTACCGCTGCGGGCCAAGCTGTAGAGGGGATCGCAAGACAGCCCGAAGCAGAGGGTAAGATACGAGGTACTTTATTACTTAGTCTGGCTTTTATGGAAGCTTTAACAATTTATGGATTGGTTGTAGCATTAGCGCTTTTATTTGCGAATCCTTTTGTTTAATACTAGAAATCGAAAAATCTAAAAAAAACTTATATGTATTTTATTTTTTTAGACTTATTACTTACTTTTTTGAATGATGTTAAAATATCATCCCCTTTATTTTATATTTATTCGTTGATAAAAAAACGAATCCATGGAAAGGACCGATTTGAGAATGTAAAATTTTCATACCAACTCATTTTTGTCCCTCTCGTTCTTAGTCCAACGGAAACTTTTTATTTTAGAAGTATCATTTGTATTTAGACATAAAAACGACATATTAAATAAAAAGTGAAGGTTAGAACTCTTTCGATTGTTTTAGTTTATCTAGTAAGAGGAGATCATATGAAAAATATAAGCAATTCGTTCGTTTCTTTAAGTCACTGGCCATTTGCCGGGGGTTTCGGGTTGAATACCGATATTTTAGCAACAAATCCAATAAATCTAAGTGTAGTATTTGGTGTATTGATTTTTTTTGGAAAGAGAGTGTGTGCGAGTTGTTTATTTCAAGAATCGGCTGTATTCAACCAGCTGCACATTCTAATTAGGAAAGCACGGTGCATGATCTCGCGAATTACTTCTTAATAAATTGATAAATAATAGTATGGAAGAACCATAGCATTTCGTGATTTATTGGTAAATTGACTTTGCTTCGATTCTCTATCAATCAATACAATAAGCTGAAACTATTAACATGGTTAAAGCTAAGCTATTTGAAGTGCAGATGCGGCATTTCCTATTCTATTCCTAATAGTATTTTTTCGACTATGTATGTTAATACATAAATAAATGGTTTCAAAACGAATCGTTGGAATTTTGTTCGATATAGAACACTCATGTCGATAAAATAACTTGAACCGCTTATTGGAATATTGGATAAAATTGGAAACTAAGAGGTATGTCAACTCCTTATTTTTTTTATTTGATACACTGTTGGATCAATGACCTATGTATATATAAATATAAAAGTATCAAATAAAAGTAATTTTTGAATTTGAAGAAAAAAAAAAAGAAACAACTTTGCTGAGCTGATAATTACATATTTTTCAGAAGAGTCCTTTTCGATCTTTTTTTAATATGAATGAACAGATAAGAAGGGATAGGCTCATTTTAAATAAAAAAGATATGGGAATTCTCCATTAAGTAATTGAGCATGAGAGCCAAATGAATTGAAAGATTCATGTTTGGTTCGGGAGGGGATTATGGAAGTTTTTGAAATGAGATAGAAAAAAAAAGATAGTCCACTTTTATTAAATGATTTATTAGATAATCGAAAACAGAGGATTTGGAATACTATTCGAAATTCAGACAAAATACGCGAAG